ATATTTTATGATCTCATAAATTTGAGTCAGAGATATATGGATATATCCATTTCATGTCAAAACAGATTCCCTATTTGTAATTTGTAGTCTTTAACGAGTTTGATTATCCTTGTCTTTGTTTATGTCTTGGGTTGGAACAAATTACTATAATTCGTCCCCGACGACGGATTAGTCGACATTTTTCACAAATTTTACGAACGGAAGCTCTTATTTTCATATTTCCCACTCCTTACTTTAATTTTGACTCCACTTTTTGAAAGAAAAAAGTTTCTTGAAATTTTCGATTTCGAATCGTATTCCTACGAAAGAATAAAAAACACCTAATCTTTCGAATCTTTGTTGCGGAGTCGATAAATTATACGACCTCTGGTTGAATCATAACGACTTACTTCAATTTTTACTCTATCTCCTGGCAGTATCCGTATAAAACTACGTCGGATCTTTCCTGAAACATAACCTAGAATCATATCTTCATTATCTAAACGAACCCGGAACATACCGTTGGGAAGCGATTCAGTAATTAAACCTTCATGAATCCATTTTTGTTCTTTCATTCCAGGTAAAACCCCCTTGAAGTATCAACTAGTGGAGGAAGAACCCTATTAGAGAACCCACCCCTTCTCTTTTCTTTTTCACAAAAAAGAAGTTTCATATCGGATATTAGAAAGATTACCATATATAACACAAAATTTCTCCGCCTATTCTTTCTAGTCGAGCCTCTCGGTCTGTCATTATACCTCGAGAAGTAGAAAGAATTACAACCCCCATCCCACCTAAAATTCTAGGAATTCTTTGATAGTTAGAATAGATTCGTAGACCTGGCCGACTTATCCGTTTTAAATTTAAAAGATTTCTATAAGTCCTTTTGCTATTCCTTCTATGTCGTAGGGTTAAAACCAAAAAAGATTTGTTGTTCTCTCGATGTTTTCTCACATTTTCGAGAAAACCCTCTCGTAAAAGTATTTTAACAATACTTTGGCTGATATTAGTAGATGCTACTCGAACCACGCTTTTTCTATACATATCGGCATTTCGTATAGAAGTTATTATGTCAGCAATAGTATCACTACTCATGATTAATTAAAATGATTGGTGCCTCCAAATTTCGATATAATCAACATGTTTTTTTTTTTACGTGTTTGTTTATAAATATTAATTTTGAAAGGTATATACGTGAGAGAAAATCTACTAAATGAATCTTAATCTATTTCTTTTAAATACCCTTAATATCGTGGTCTTTTTTTATAATACCTCGGGAGCTAATGAAACTATTTTAGTAAAATTGAACTGTCTCAATTCTCGTGCAATCGCACCAAAAACTCGAGTTCCTTTTGGATTTCCTTCTTGATCAATCACAACTGCAGCATTGTCATCATATCGTATTATCATACCGTTGTCACGTTTAAGTTCTTTACAAGTACGGACAATTACAGCTCTGACAACTTCTGATCTTTCTAGAGGCATGTTTGGAACTGCGTCTTTGATCACAGCAACAATAACGTCACCAATATGAGCATATCGACGATTGCTAGCTCCTATGATTCGAATACACATCAATTCTCGAGCCCCGCTGTTATCTGCTACATTCAAATGGGTTTGAGGTTGAATCATATCATTTTTTTATCTGTTTTTTACAATACAAAGGTCGAAGAAAAAAAGAAATATTATTTGTCCAAAAAAAGAAACCTGCACCCACTATTTTTAAGTTTTTAAGTAAGGCCTATTTCTTTTTTATCCCAAAATGATAAATTGAGCTCGTATAGGCATTTTGGACGCTGCTATTGAAATAGCCCTTCTGGCGACAGTTTCTGTTACTCCACCCATTTCATAAAGGATTCGACCTGGTTTAACAACCGCTACCCAATATTCGGGAGAGCCTTTACCTGAACCCATACGTGTTTCTGCGGGTCTTACTGTAACCGGTTTATCTGGAAATATACGAACCCATATTTTTCCACCGCGACGTGCATTTCGTGTCATTGCTCGTCGACCTGCTTCTATTTGTCTAGATGTGATCCAAGCGGGTTCAAGTGCCTGAAGAGCGTATTTACCAAAACAAATAGTATTACCTCGATAAGATATTCCCTTCATTCTTCCTCTATGTTGTTTACGGAATCTGGTTCTTTTGGGGTTATAGTTGATGGTTTGTTTTGAATTCCATCTCTACTACAGAACCGGACGTGAGAGTTTCTTCTCATCCAGCTCCTCGCGAATAATAAAATAAATTCAAATTAAAGATTTTGAGTTCAATTTGAATTCTATTCAGATATAATATTATGCATAGATGTATTTAAATTTCGTTTTAATAACTGAATCATGGATTTCATTTAATCTAGATCGAATCTTATTAATTTGTATATCTTGATTTGTCTATTTTGTTTGTATAGATATATATATAAATAATAATAAAATGAATGAAATTGTAATAATGAAATTAATAATTATTCAATTTTTTATTAAATTAAATATTAATTTAATATAATAATATATTATTAATAAT